CGGGCGGGAACATACACTTTGAATTTTAAGGAGAGGGTTCGAAAACATATTTATTCTGACTCAGAGGGAGAAATGCACTGGAGTACCGACGTGTACCATGCACCCGAATTTCAATATAGTAATGTCCGGCTCTTACCAAAAACAAGTCATTTATGGATATTATCAGGAGGTTCGTGCAGATCCGGTGGAGTTTCTTTTTCACTCCACAAGGATCAAGATCAACTGAACATCCATTCTCATTCTGTCGAACGAAGATATATTTCTAGCCTTTCAGTGAATAATGATCAAGTGAGACACCAATTAGTTAGGTCAGATTTTTCTGATAAAAAAGAAGATGGTATTTTTGATTATTCGGGATTTAATCGAATCATAGGTATTGGTCATTGTAATCTCATACATCCTGCAATTCTCCACAAGAATTCTGATTTATTGGCAAAAAGGCGAAAAAATCAATTTCTCATTCCGTTCCAATCCATTCAAGAACAAGAGAAAGAACTAATGCCCCATTCAGGTATCTCGATTGAAATACCCATAAAGGGTATTTTCCGTAAAAATAGTATTCTTGCTTATTTTGATGATCCTCGATACAGAAGAAAGAATTCAGGAATTACTAAATATGGGACTATAGGGGCGCATTCAATCGTCAAAAAAGAGGACTTGATTGAGTATCGAGGAGTCAAAAAAATTAAGCCAAAATTTCAAATGAAAATTGATCGCTTTTTTTTCATTCCCGAGGAAGTGCATATTTTACCCGAATCTTCTTACGTAATGGTACGGAATAATAGTATCATTGGAGTAGATACCCGAATCGCTTTAAATAGAAGAAGCCGAGTGGGCGGATTGGTCCGAGTGGAGAAAAAAAAAAAAAAAATTGAACTAAAAATTTTTTCTGGGGATATCCATTTTCCTGGGGAAACGGATAAGATATCCCGACACAGTGGCATCTTGATACCGCCGGAAACGGGAAAAAAAGAACTTAAGGAATCCACCCGGGAATCAAAAAAATTGAAAAAATGGATCTATGTCCAACGGATCACACCTACCAAGAAAAAGCATTTTGTTTTGGTTCGACCCGTAGTCACATATGAAATAGCGAACGGTATCAATTTAGCAACACTCTTCCCCCAGGATCTGCTGCGGGAAAAGGATAATATGCACCTTCGAGTTGTCAATTATATCCTTTATGGAAAGGGCAAACCCTTTCGGGGTATTTCTGACACAAGTATTCAATTAGTTCGAACTTGTTTAGTCTTGAATTGGGACCAAGACAAAAAAAGTTCTTCCGTCGAAGAGGTCTGTGCTTCCTTTGTTGAAGTAAGTACAAATGGTATGATTCGAGATTTCCTAAGAATCGACTTAGCGCAATCCCATATTTCGTATATCAGAAAAAGGAATGCTCCGTCAAGTCCAGGATTGATCTCTGATAATGGTCCAGATCGCACCAATATAAATCCGTTTTACTCCATTTATTTCAAGGCAAGGGTTCAACAATCACTTAGCCAAAATCAAGGAACTATTCATACGTTGTTGAATAGAAATAAGGAATGCCAATTTTTGATAATTTTGTCATCATCTAATTGTTTTCGAATGGGTCCATTCAACGATATCAAATATCATAATGTGATAAAGCAATCAATTCACATTCAAAAAGATCCTCTAATTCCAATTAGGAATTCGTTGGGACCCTTAGGAACAGTCCTTCAAATTGCGAATTTTTATTCATTTTACTATTTAATAACTTATAATCCGATTTCGGTAACTAACTATTTGAAACTTGATAATTTAAAACAGACTTTTCAAGTACGTAAATTTTATTTAATGGATGAAAACGAGAGGATTTATAATCCGGATCCAGACAGTAAGATTGTTTTGAATCCATTTAATTTGAATTGGTATTTTATCCATCATAATTATTGTGAGGAAATGTCCACAATAATGAGTCTTGGGCAGTTTATTTGTGAAAATATATGTATAGCCACAAATGGACCACACCTCAAATCAGGTCAAGTTTTAACTGTTCAAGCTGGCTCTGTAGTAATAAGATCAGCTAAGCCTTATTTGGCTACTCCAGGAGCAACTGTTCATGGGCATTATGGAGAAATCCTTTATGAAGGAGATACATTAATTACATTTATATATGAAAAATCAAGATCTGGTGATATAACGCAGGGTCTTCCAAAAGTAGAACAAGTGTTAGAAGTGCGTTCGATTGATTCAATATCGATGAACCTAGAAAAAAGAGTTGAGGGTTGGAACGCGCGTATAACAAGAATTCTTGGGATTCCTTGGGGATTCTTAATTGGTGCTGAGCTAACTATAGTGCAAAGTCGTATCTCTTTGGTTAATAAGATCCAAAAGGTTTATCGATCCCAGGGGGTCCAAATCCATAATAGACATATCGAAATTATTGTACGTCAAATAACATCAAAAGTGTTGGTTTCAGAAGATGGAATGTCTAATATTTTTTTACCCGGCGAACTTATTGGATTGTTACGAGCGGAGCGAACGGGGCGTGCTTTGGAAGAAGCGATTTGTTATCGAGCTATATTATTAGGAATAACGAGAGCATCTCTGAATACTCAAAGTTTTATATCTGAAGCAAGTTTTCAAGAAACCGCTCGGGTTTTAGCAAAAGCAGCTCTCCGGGGTCGTATCGACTGGTTGAAAGGCCTGAAAGAGAACGTTGTTCTGGGGGGGATGATACCCGTTGGTACCGGATTCAAAGCATTAGTGCACTGTTCACGGCAGCATAACAATATTCTTTTGGAAACAAAAAAAAGAATTTATTCGGGGGGGGGATGATAGATATTTTCTTACACCACAGAGAATTATTAGACTTTTGCATTTCAAAGACTTTACATGATACATCAGAACAATCATTTAGAGGATTTAATGAGTCCTAAGGAGCGGATTCTCTTAACTATTTTTGATCCTTTGATTTCTTAATAGTAAGAAAAGAAAGATAATAACGAATAGAAAGTAATGAATGGCCTGGATTGTGTATCAATGGCCAATCTCTGGTAGAAGAGAAGGTTCCATTGGAACAATTATTTATTTCACTCGGCTCTTTTTTTTATCAAATCTTTTTTTGATAAAAAAAAGAGGAAGTATGGGGAGAAATGGCAAGAAGATAGTGGAATATCGATTTTGAAGAGATGATGGAAGCAGGAATTCCTTTTGGTCATCGTACTAGGAAATGGAATCCTAGAATGTCACCTTATATCTCAGCAAAACAGAAAGGTATTCATATTACAAATCTGACAAGAACTGCTCGTTTTTTATCAGAAGCTTGTTATAAAGCAGCGGATTTAGTAGCACGAGCTGCAATAAGAACCCGGTGTCATTATATTATATTAATAAAAAAAGGCTCGGTGGTATGTTAACGAATTGGTCCACTACAGAAACGAGCCTTCATAAGTTCAGGGATTTGAGAGCGGAACAAAAGACGGGGAGACTCAACCGTCTTCCAAAAAGAGATGCAGCTATCCTGAAGAGACAATTATCACGCTTGCAAACGTATCCGGGCGGGATTCAATATATGACGGGGGTACCTGATATTGTAATCATCGTTGATCAGCAAGAAGAATATATGGCTCTTCGAGAATGTATCGCTTTGGGAATTCCAACAATTTGTTTAATCGATACAAATCGTGACCCCGATCTCGCAGATATTTCGATTCCAGCAAACGATAACGCTATAGCTTCAATCCGATTAATTCTTAATAAATTTGTATTTGCAATTTGTGAGGGTCGTTCTAGCTATATACGAAATCCTTGATTAATAATAAGATAAATCAATTTTTTTGGTAACTACATGGATTTTTGGAATCGGTTACTCTTCTTGAATCGCATAAAAGAAAAGAAATAAAAAAAACTGTGGATATTATGTGATTAGCGGGTATTCAAAACGGATAATTCTAATTAAAGTATACAAGTCGAAAGGGAGAGGGTTGAATCAAAATAATTCTTTTTAAAGTTCTATTTCTGTTAGAGGGCAATATGAATGTTATATCATGTTCCAGTAACACACTAAAAGGGTTATACGATATATCCGGTGTGGAAGTAGGCCAACATTTCTATTGGCAAATAGGAGGTTTACAAGTCCATGCCCAAGTACTTATTACTTCTTGGGTTGTAATTGCTATCTTATTAGGTTCAGCCCTTATAGCTGTTCGGAATCCACAAACTATTCCGACTGCCGGTCAAAATTTCTTCGAATATGTCCTTGAATTTATTCGAGACGTGAGCAAAACTCAGATTGGAGAAGAATATGGTCCATGGGTTCCCTTTATTGGAACTATGTTTCTATTTATTTTTGTTTCGAATTGGTCCGGTGCTCTTTTACCTTGGAAAATAATACAGTTACCCCATGGGGAGTTAGCTGCACCTACGAATGATATCAATACTACCGTTGCTTTAGCCTTGCTCACGTCAGTAGCATATTTCTATGCAGGTCTTTCTAAAAAGGGATTAGGTTATTTCAGTAAATACATTCAACCGACTCCAATTCTTTTACCCATTAACATTTTAGAAGATTTCACAAAACCTTTATCACTTAGCTTTCGACTTTTCGGGAATATATTAGCTGATGAATTAGTAGTTGTTGTTCTTGTTTCTTTAGTACCTTTAGTGGTTCCTATACCTGTGATGTTCCTTGGATTATTTACAAGCGGTATTCAAGCTCTTATTTTTGCAACTTTAGCGGCGGCTTATATAGGCGAATCTATGGAGGGCCATCATTGACTAGTTTTCGAAATAGTCTCTTTTTTTTTTTTTAGCTTAGAATAACGCAGTGTATGCGTAACTAAAGATAATCCACTTAGGAAACATCAATATACAAATAGAAATAGACAAATACGGGATATACGACCAAGAGTCATAGAAAAAAAATTCAGATATTGGGGAATTGTAAAAAAGGAAAGAGATCAAAAAGATCTTTTTCCTAAAATTTATGTTTGGCTTTATTATATCATACTCCTGCCAATGAATATTATCATTCT